TATCATTACATGTATGATACTCAATCTAGTTGGAATAATCACATTAATAGTTGCATTAATAATTATCTTCATTTTGAAGTTAGTATTAATAGTTCTATTTCAGGTGATACCGATTATTACAGTAATAGTTATAATTATAGTTTCATTTATACTGAAAGTAGTGAAAGTGGGAATTCGAGTATAAAAACTAGTAATAATGGCAGCGATCTCAATATAAGAGAGGAGTCTAATGATTTCGATATAAATCAAAGATACAAACATTTATGGGTTCAATGCGAAAATTGTTATGGATTAAATTATAAAAAATTTTTTAAGTCAAAAATGAATATTTGTGAACAGTGTGGATATCATTTGAAAATGAGTAGTTCAGATAGAATCGAACTTTTGATTGATTCGGGCACTTGGAATCCTATGGATGAAGAGATGGTCTCTATGGACCCTATTGAATTTCATTCAGAGGAAGAACCTTATAAAGATCGTATTGATTTTTATCAAAGAAAAACGGGTTTAACTGAAGCTGTTCAAACAGGCATAGGTCAACTAAATGGTATTCCAATAGCAGTTGGGGTTATGGATTTTCAGTTTATGGGAGGTAGTATGGGATCCGTAGTCGGCGAGAAAATCACCCGTTTGATCGAGTATGCTACTAATCGATCTTTACCTGTCATTATTGTGTGTGCTTCTGGGGGAGCACGCATGCAAGAAGGAAGTTTGAGCTTGATGCAAATGGCTAAAATATCTTCTGCTTTATATGATTATCAATCAAATAAAAAGTTATTCTATATATCAATCCTGACATCTCCTACAACTGGTGGAGTAACAGCCAGTTTTGGTATGTTGGGAGATGTCATTATTGCTGAACCAAATGCCCACATTGCATTTGCGGGTAAGAGAATAATTGAACAAACATTGAATAAAACAGTACCCGATGGTTCACAAGCGGCTGAGTATTCATTCCATAAGGGCTTATTCGACCCAATCGTACCACGTAATCCTTTAAGGGGTGTTCTGAGTGAGTTATTTCAGCTCCACGGTTTCTTTCCTCTGAATCACAATTCAATATATTAAAGTATAGCACTCGATTCAATTCAATTATTTGTAGCGAACGAGTATTTAGTTCATCGTAAAAAAAAAAAAAAAACTTAAGTTTAAGAAGAGTAGTGTTTTCTTTGGTGACATAAGTTCCACTTGTAGTAAGAGCCGGAAGTTTTAGATAATTATTATTTTTTCCTCCAGATCGATTATTCTATTTTTTATCTTATCCCTAATTCCTGATTACTAATCATGAATCCTTTATAAATCAATTAGGATAAACAAAGATAAAAGAGTTAAGTTTCTCCTTCCGAGGAATTGGGGGAAGGGAAGACATTAATAAAAAAAGAATTTTATTTGGCCTTCTTAACGTATCAATTTCATTTTAATAGAGACAATAATATAAATATATCTTATTATCTTATTAATAATATATCATATTTGAATCTTAATATTAATTATAAGATATAAGATTCAAATATGATATATTATAGAAAGGAGTGAAAGAACCCTCACTTTGATTTTTTATTTTTTTTTATTATAGAATCGAGTTACTGTTTGCTTTGTTGGATTCGATTAGTGAAAGTCGCGAACTCATAATAAACTCTTAAATACCCTTAGTAAAAAAAAAAAAATAGAAAGAATCAAAAAGGATGGAAGAAGAAGAATAGGAAAGTTTTTTATATTAAAGTGAATTATCATACATATTTATGTAGAACGATGAATTAGGTACACTTAATTCAGGTCTATATTCCTTGCACTTATTAACTACTTAATATTATTTATATTAGATATACTTATCATAAGATATCTTTAAAATACAAATATTAAATTGGGGCACCCATTCTATGACAGATCTACCCTCTATTTTTGTGCCTTTAGTGGGCCTAGTATTTCCGGCAATTGCAATGGCTTCTTTATTTCTTCATGTCCAAGAAAATAAGATTGTCTAGATTCGATGAGAGCAAATCTCATCAATTTATTTCAACACTGGATCATAATACACATATTTATTTAGTCTAATATGGTACGATATGTGGCTCTTTCCGAACACAAATGAGAGACTCATATGCATACGGATACACGATATCTACATAAATGCAGATTATATATGGGTATAGCTGGTTAAAAATGGATCGGCGAATAGTTTTAAATATAAAGTCAATTTATCTAACTAATTACTCCTAATAGTTCCCGTCAAAATAGTGCTAGTTGATGAGAGTTACTTGGGGGTCAAGAAAAGTAAAGTCAAATTCATTTGGGTTATTCTCTCAATTCCAATCGAATACAACCTTAATATAGTAAGTATAGTATGAACTGGCGATCAGAGCATATCTGGATAGAACTTATAACGGGGTCTCGAAAAACAAGTAATTTTTTTTTGGCCTGTAGCCTTTTTTTAGGTTCATTAGGGTTCTTAGTGGTTGGAACTTCCAGTTATCTCGGTAGGAATCTTATATCCGTATTTCCATCTCAGCAAATATTTTTTTTTCCGCAAGGAATCATAATGTCTTTTTATGGGATCGCAGGTCTATTTATTAGCTCCTATTTGTGGTGTACAATTGCGTGGAATGTAGGTAGTGGTTATGACCGATTTGATAGAAAAGAAGGAATTGTTTGTATTTTTCGTTGGGGATTTCCTGGAATAAATCGTCGCATTTTCCTTCGTTTCCTTATGAGAGATATTCAATCCATCAGAATGGAGGTTAAAGAGGGTCTTTATCCTCGTCGTGTCCTTTATATGGAAATAAGAGGCCAAGGGGCGGTTCCCTTGACTGGCACTGATGAGAATCTTACTCCACGAGAAATTGAACAAAAAATTGCCGAATTAGCCTATTTCTTGCGTGTACCAATCGAAGTATTTTGAAATGAAGAATTTAATGTTTTCTCAGTATGAGGGAGGGGACTTGCTAATTCCCTTTTTAATACAATTGAAGTTTATTCAAAAAACTTATTTGATTAAAACATATTAGATTTGATTTCTCCCTTCTGTTAGCGGGTAAACCCACATGGAATAAAACAAAAGTGGGAGATTTTATATGGAACAACTAAATTCTAATAAAAATCCATTTTTTCTATACCAAAACCCCGCAGGGAGCCCCTAATTTAGAATTTATACTAAATAAAATTTTATATAATTTATACTAATAAAAATAAAAAGTCTAATTAAGTATGCATTCATCAAACATATTCGAACATTTATTTTGTAATACAGAATTCATCTTTTTAGACCCAATATTTCGAATTTATAGGTTACATTATTCCTGGACTGTGGTTAGGTGGTGAAACATTTCGAAATAATTATCCGAGAAGGCATTTTTTGTTTCGAAATCCAAATCATATTCGTTACTTCTAGTGGATTTTCGAGTATTCATTGATAGGATCAAATAACAAATGGAGATGAAATTAGTTGGAATTTACCCAATGGAGATATCTCAATATTTTCTAAATACAAGGACTAAATTTTGACACAAAAATGGGAATAAATTCATTGGTTCGATACGATACCTTAGTTATAGAATCTGTGTTCAGATAAATATCTGATAAAATCCACGAATGCAGCGGATTCATTAACAATTTACAGATAAAAAATGAAAAAAAAAAAAAAAGAAATCATTGACTTCCCTCCCATATCTTGTATCCATAGTATTTTTGCCCTGGTGGGTCTCTCTTTCATTTAATAAAAGTCTGGAACCTTGGGTTATAAATTGGTGGAATACCCGGCAATCCGAAACTTTCTTGAATGATATTCAAGAGAAAAGGATTCTAGAAAAATTTATAGAATTAGAAGAACTATTCCTCTTGGACGAAATGATAAAGGAATACCCTGAAACACAGATACAAAAGCTTCGTATAGGAATACACAAGGAAACAGTACAATTAGTCAAAACACACGATGAGTATAATCTCCATATCATTTTTAATTTATCGACAAATATAATCTGTTTCGCTATTCTAAGTGGTTATTGTATTCTGGGTAATGAAGAACTTGTTATTCTTAATTCTTGGGTTCAGGAATTCCTGTATAACTTGAGTGACACAATAAAAGCTTTTTCAATTCTTTTAGTTACTGATTTATGGATCGGATTTCATTCAACCCATGGTTGGGAACTTATGATTGGTTCAGTCTACAACGATTTTGGATTGGCTCATAACGATAAAATTATATCCGGTCTTGTTTCCACTTTTCCAGTTATTCTAGATACAATTGTGAAATATTGGATCTTCCATTATTTAAATCGTGTATCTCCTTCGCTTGTAGTCATTTATCATTCAATCAACGAATAAAGAACTCATTTGGTCTCTTGATATCAATCAAATAAGAATGTTTCTTCGTGTTTTAAAGAATAAAGAAAGTATTTTCAATCTTACTTATTCTTTATTTATACTTATACCTGTTCAAGGTATTCGTCCCATATTCTAGTACAATTATTCCAGTACAATGGCAGACTCGCGGATAGGGAACTACACTAATTAGTTACCTTTCTAATTTATTGTAGAAATTCTGGTATCAATGATTGAACCATGCAAAATAGAAATATTTTTTCTTGGGTAAAGGAACAGATGACTCGATCCATTTCTGTATCAATCATGATATATGTAATAACTCGGGTATCTATTTCAAATGCATATCCCATTTTTGCGCAGCAGGGTTATGAAAATCCGCGTGAAGCAACTGGACGAATTGTATGTGCAAATTGCCATTTAGCTAATAAGCCCGTGGATATTGAAGTTCCGCAAACTGTACTTCCTGATACTGTATTTGAAGCAGTTGTTCGAATCCCTTATGATATGCAACTGAAACAAGTTCTTGCTAATGGGAAAAAGGGGGCTTTGAATGTGGGAGCTGTTCTTATTTTACCCGAAGGATTTGAATTAGCCCCCCCCGATCGTATTTCTCCCGAGGTGAAAGAAAGGACGGTAAATCTATCCTTTCAGAGTTACCGTCCCAATAAAAGAAATATTCT